GAGTAATTTTGACTCAAACTCCACCCTCCCGGAGTTCATTCTCCGGGGAACCCCATTTAATTTTTTTCGGTGTATTCTTTCCAATCCACTTTTTCTCTGATTTCGTTGGAAATCATATAAAGACAATTCCTATTTGATATAGCTATTTGGGCCAGTATTTTACGATTAAGAAGCAACTGCCTCTTATATAGATCATGTATTAATTTACTATAACTATAGGATACTCCCTTTTCTCGAATTACTGCGTTTATCCGAGTGATCCACAAACGACGAAAATTTCTCTTTTGCTTATCCCTATCCCGATGAGCCGAAACCAAAGCTCTTATTTTCTGTTGAGTAATAGTTCGAGTAAGTCTTGAATGAGACCCTCGAAAACTTGATGCAAATAAACGAATTTTTGTTCTACGTTTCCGAGCTATATATCCGCGTTTAACTCTAGTCATTGAATAAATAAAATTTTGACAAATAACTAATTGATTTTTTTCTTTCAGTTATTATTTTTCCCGTCCTGGCTTATTAATAACCAAACGGATTTTTCCAATGTATAAAATAAAAATTCCAATGGCTTTGGCTACTATAACCTTCCCGACCACGATTTTTTGTTATTTTACTGCGAAGTATGAAAGAAATAAGAAATTTTATTTTGCTAGGTGTCAAAAATCGAGTAAAAAAAAGAAATAGAAATTAAATGAATAAAGAAATAGTGGGTTTCCTCGTTTCTATGGTTACTTCTTAAACGGTGAGGTCTTCTCTATACACCGGAGCCTTTGGCTTCATTTACTATTTCATATTTCATCAATGTTCTTTGTAACTTGTATAGTTCACACCACACTCTTTGGCTCTACCCACGAATTATCCAGTAATAGATCTTTCACAAAGAGACCCACCTATACAGTAACGGTATTTAATTATGAAAGTTAGCTGTGTAGCTGACCCTCGTAGTCCGTTCTTGACCGAGCGAGAACTTCATTTTTCTTTTCTGTTTTTTTTTTATTTCAATAAGATTTTTCCGCTTAATGGATAACCATTTGTTACCAATGGAGAATTTTTTCTCATCTTAAATTCAGGTGATTGGATTTGCACCAATGGAAACCATAAACTTTATACACAATAGAAGGATAGATTTGCTTGTTTTTAGATAGTGAATGGAGTCCCTTCTTCCATTCTATCCTATTCACTGGTACTGATCATTCATACTGGAAGCGGTTTTCTTTTCTTTTTTGTGTCAGCCCATGATCTAAACGAGTCGCACATACACCCTAGTACATGTTCCTCGACGCTGAGGACATCCCCGAAGGGCGGGGGATTTCGTGACATTTCGAATGGGCTGTCTTGTATTTCTAATAAGTTGTTTAATAGTTGGCATGTTGAGTCATATATATAATGGGCTGGTTTAGATTGATCCTAACCGGATTTTTTTATTTAATATTTATATAGTCAACTCGTAGATAAAATATCAAATCACGGATTTGCACAAAATCCATTTTTTTCATTCAACTGCTACAAGATCAACAATTCCATAAGCCTGGGCTTCTGTTGCTGACATAAAAACATCTCTTTCCATGTCTTCAGATACAACCCATAAAGGTTTGCCCGTCCTTTGTACATAAACCTTTGTGAGGGTTTCGCGTAGTTTCAGCAGTTCTTCCGCTTCCAGGATAAATTCTCCCGTTTGTGCTTCATAAAAAGAACTAGCAGGTTGATGGATCATTACCCTGATAATAGTTCTGTCCGGTGTGATGAAAGAAACAGAAAAGAAAGATAAAGAATAATAGGAAAAAGGATAGAATTGAACAACCGTACGGGCATTATTTTTTATGCATTGCATACGGCTCTATAATCAAATTGACCCCTATTTTCCCGTTCAAGAAAGATAAAAATAGAATCTATCAACCCCAGGTGGGTAAATGATCAAAATGCCGCCCTTCTTTTTTTCGTAGAAGTTCAAAAATACTATGATGGCTCCGCTGCTTTCTATTTTAAAATGGATTCTTTTTTTTGTTTTTGATTCAGCAATCCCAAAGTTTCTTTTTGAGCTAACCAAAAAAGAAAAATTTGGTTTTTTCGCACTCTTTTTTTATAACTTAAAACTTAAATATTGTTAAGAGCCCATCGGCGCGAAAACAAACAAGTTTGTGACGCTGAATTGGACTTCCGATAGATAAGAGAAAGTCGGAAATATCTTTTATCTCATACTACTCTCTCGATACATAATCAAATCTTTTGAAAAAAAAAAAAATTTCATATCGAATTCGAAGTGCCATGCTATTATTACTTAATATTCATATGGCGAAGGCATAGTTTTCTTTTTTCTCTCAAATAAAAAAACTTCATTGGCGCCAAGCGTGAGGGAATGCTAGACGTTTGGTAATTTCTCCTCCAACCAGAATAAAAGATCCCATTGACGCGGCCAATCCCATGCATATTGTATGGACTTCTGGTCGTACAAATTGCATAGTATCATAAATGGCTACTCCGGGTATTACCCATCCGCCAGGGGAGTTTATAAATAAATAAAGATCTTTGGTCTCATCCTCGATACTGAGATATACCATAAGACCAATAAGTTGATTCGAGATCTCGCTATCAACCTCTTGGCCTAAAAAAAGTAATCTTTCTCGATAAAGTCGGTTGAGTAGGGTAAAATTGTATCCCTTAGGAACCGTACATGCACCTTTTGATGCATACGGTTCAAAAAAATGGCGAAGAAAAGAATCAATGTATAGATTCCAGTCCTCTTTCTTTTTTGAGTTTTTCTAATTTTTTAATATTTAATAAAAATAAAAGGGTTTTTTCTTCGATTTTTCAATAAAGATGAATTTTGATTTCTTCTTTGATAATATAAAAAAGGGCCAATAAACTTATCGAATTAACTTCTCATTGATGTATTCTTTCATCGAAATTCAATCCAAATCACGATGATATTTTCTTGTTCCTGAATGGGCCTCTTTCATCTTTTTAGGTTTATGCTCTACTCCGGGTAAAGATTCGCCCGATTTTGATTTGCACATATAGGACAAACCTTCCCATCACCATTTCTTGTTGTTATTACTTTACAAATAATCATTTATGATACACGTAGTAATCATAGATATATTACCAATTGGGTTTTTCTAAACGGAGTCTGGATACTTCATTTTTTTGTCCAGCCAAAGCCAACCATAAATTGGTCTAATTGATATAATTCTATGAATTCCCCCAAATAATGCATTTAATTGCAGTTCACGCTCCAATTTTTCGATGATTCCATTTCTCTTTCTTGGGCGAAACAGAGGATATCTCGGTCGGGGGAGAGAACGGGGAAATCCCATATGACCCAATATATCTGACAAGTCGCACTATACGTCAACCCAAGATGCATCTTCCTCTCCAGGACTTCGGAAAGGTACTTTTGGAACACCAATAGGCATGGATTGAAAGAAAAAGGAATTAAATACTATATTTCACTTTGATGTGGAAACGTAACAATATGGTTTTATTGTCTTTATTTATAATATTGATTTTATCCATAGATTAGAAAAATTTAGAAAGAAAGACAAAATAAATAAAGGAAAATTATTTCGAATAGATCTTTCTAATGATAAATGAAGGATGGACACATTTACTCATAGAAAATGGTATCAATCTTGCATATTGGTACTTATCGAGTATAGAATAAATCTGCTTCTCTTTGTTCTTACGAACAGAATTCTTCCATTATTACGAATATGATATAGAATCATAACCCTTGTTAGGAAATAATCTACTGAACAGGGGAAGTCTATAGGATAGTCATAGTATAACCTTTCCAATGCAATAAAGTTACGTAGTGTCTATTTTTCTTCGATAAAGGGGTATTTTCCATGGGTTTGCCTTGGTATCGTGTTCATACTGTTGTATTGAATGATCCCGGCCGGTTGCTTTCCGTTCATATAATGCATACAGCTTTGGTTGCTGGTTGGGCGGGCTCGATGGCTCTGTATGAATTAGCAGTTTTTGATCCTTCTGACCCTATTCTTGATCCAATGTGGAGACAGGGTATGTTCGTTATACCCTTCATGACTCGTTTAGGAATAACCAATTCATGGGGGGGTTGGAGTATCACAGGAGGAACTGTAACAAATCCGGGGATTTGGAGTTACGAAGGTGTAGCTGGGGCACATATTGTGTTTTCTGGCTTATGCTTTTTGGCGGCTATCTGGCATTGGGTCTATTGGGATCTAGAAATATTTTCTGATGAACGTACAGGCAAACCCTCTTTGGATTTGCCCAAGATCTTTGGCATTCATTTATTTCTCTCTGGGGTGGCTTGCTTTGGTTTTGGTGCATTTCATGTAACAGGTCTGTACGGTCCTGGAATATGGGTGTCCGATCCTTATGGACTAACGGGAAGAGTACAGCCTGTAAATCCGTCGTGGGGCGTGGAAGGTTTTGATCCTTTTGTTCCGGGAGGAATAGCTTCTCATCATATTGCAGCAGGTACACTGGGCATATTAGCGGGTCTATTCCACCTTAGCGTTCGACCGCCACAACGTCTATACAAAGGATTACGTATGGGAAATATTGAAACCGTACTCTCCAGTAGTATCGCGGCTGTCTTTTTTGCAGCTTTTGTTGTTGCTGGAACTATGTGGTATGGTTCAGCAACTACTCCCATCGAATTGTTTGGTCCCACTCGTTATCAATGGGATCAGGGTTATTTCCAGCAAGAGATATATCGAAGAGTTAGCGCCGGGCTAGCCGAAAATAAAAGTTTATCAGAAGCCTGGTCTAAAATTCCTGAAAAATTAGCTTTTTATGATTATATCGGCAATAATCCGGCAAAAGGAGGATTATTCAGGGCAGGCTCAATGGATAACGGAGATGGAATCGCGGTAGGATGGTTAGGACACCCTATCTTTAGAGATAAAGAAGGGCGTGAGCTTTTTGTACGTCGTATGCCCACCTTTTTTGAAACATTTCCAGTCGTTTTGGTAGACGGCGACGGGATTGTTAGAGCTGATGTTCCTTTTAGAAGGGCA